CAATTTTGCATGCTCTGCTCCCAAAATGCAGAGAGACTTGCGAGGGCAGATCCGGGTTGGTTGGTCCGGAAAGTCATGGGAGAGGCAGGCTAAGTGAAATAAAATAATATACTGCTGGTGCTACTATAGAATCTTATGAATCACGCACGGCACACTTTCTATATCTCCTCCGTCTACAAGGCGAACAGCTTAGCTTACAGCACAGCGTGTTCGCCACCACACCGGCAGGCTGGTGCATTGGCCTTACCGTAATAGGGCCGAGAGGTATGACCCTTCGCTTCGATTAGAACGCCCCATATCTCGTGGTGACACGCTCCGCGTGGCATTTCCTTTTAGAAAGAAAGTCGAACTTCTAACCAAAAGATTCATAAAGAATGAATCAAGTACCATTCGTGCATTGCCTCTTCTCTTTGAATGAAGAAGAGAGGGGCTTTGTATAGACACCCTTGAGCCATATTCGTCGCCCTAGGCTCACCATCATTCTATTTATGGGTTCTAGCTACAAAGAACATATACATGGAGCTATGTCGACTTACGTACGTCTCGTTGACCAAACGATTAGGTATACCACGCCACGTATCATCCCCTCTTTCCATAGAAAAAAGATTTCTTTTTTTTTTTCGAAAAGTCTCAACGTCCTCGCTCTGCGAAACGCCCAGTAGTCTCTGACTTGGTCTTCGAATCGTAAGTTTCAGCCCGTTCCCAGTTTGCCTCGCTCTCAGGTTGGCCCTTCTACTTGACTAAGTAGTATTCCACTCGTGCAGTGGGTGTATGGGCTAGCCCATGGTGCGGTCAGCTATGATATACTCAACTTCTTCTTTAGTAGGTTCATCTACAACATCTGGTGGTGCCCTCGTGGGCACGTTCCTCTCTGGGTCGGTCTGGTCTAATCGAAGTCAACTGACTCACATGGAATACGGGGTGAGTTTTCACCGAGCTGATCGCTTGAGTCTATAGGCTACCTCTCCTATCCGCTGCTCTACAAGGTCTACTTTCTTCTTCCTTCAGACCAGACCGGGCTAAGCCTTTAGTTTAAGTGGGTTTGGGCTAGGTCGTTGCGATCCTACCACCTCTTGGCAAAGTAGGCTGATGGGCAAGCCCCCTCTTTTCGAAATGGTGTGGGGCGGAGGCTGTTGCCCCGTGGCCAACTCGAAGGGGCTGAAGTTCGTTCGACGCGGAGCTCTTTGGTTGTTAAGTTATAGCAGCACTGAGCAACATCCAACAGCTCCAGTCGTTCTGGTTTGCACTAAAGTGCCTTAAGTAGCCCTCGAGGAGTCCGTTTATTCTCTCCGTCTGAGCTTTCAAAGATATACCGACGTAGGTATCTTACCATCAGATACCGACAGTCGTCTTCTAACATTACCGACCCTTAAATATCGGGGTTTCATCAATTTCACATAACATAAAAAAGTGCTTTTCATCATCAGGAAACAACCTGATTTCCAACCTCTTGCATTGCATTACCATAACAAAAAGAAAAAAAAAATGAAAATGAAATACTCTTGTGACTCGGAATGAACCTTTCTCGGTGGAGGAAGGGAATAGCCTATGGAGCATCCAGGAACAAGAAGATTCAATTGTACGACGAATTCCTACGTGGTCCAAGGAAATCAAAGGTCCGCTTCCACGATTTCATCTATATCGAATCTTAATATCAGAATAGCTTATATAGTCATGATTCAATTCAGGTCCACTGACTTTTGATTTCTTTCTCATTTTTCGAATCTGATTGGAACAATGGAGAAGTAGGAAGACTTTATCGATTCATAATGGGTATCTAGAATATCTATGTCCCAAGACATAAAATATGAATAATAAAACATGAGGATACGGAGTAGAAGTATGAGTTTACTTCATCTATTGCATTTATAAATATATATTTAATTAGAATAATCTAGTATATCATTCGTGTCTCTGTTACAACACGGCGAAACGAAATGAATGGTTCGAATGAAAGAAAAAAGAATATTTTAGGCCTAATTTTCCTGGGATTGTAGTTCAATCGGTCAGAGCACCGCCCTGTCAAGGCGGAAGCTGCGGGTTCGAGCCCCGTCAGTCCCGACCTAGGCTAAGATTCGATGAATCGATCCATTTTGCTCTCCATTTTCTGTGAAGAGGAGAGACAAAGAGTAGGATCTAATTCCCAGCAGGAGGATGATAAACTTTCTGTAGAAGAGTCCTCGGGAGCATTTTTCTCTTCTGAATCGAATGTTGGGGGCCAAAGGAAAGGCAAGAAAGCCAAAAAGAAAAGAAAGCTCGGGGAAGTAGCAGCTCCAAAGGGGGAGGGGGTCCTTCCCAACCCCCCCTTTATGATTAGTCTCGGTTACTGGAATGTGAGGTTGGTCGTAGATCCGCCCTCAAAAGGGAGGTTAGACATCTCCTAAAGAATAAGAATCTTAGTTTGTGTGGCCTTGTGGAAACTAAATAAAGTAAGATCCATCAATAAAGACATGATTAGCAGGAAGGTTTTTTGGGCGGATTTGAAGAGAATGAGCAGTGTAGTGATTGACCAAGCTTTTATGTGAGATTTGAATTCTTCTAGATTCCATGAGGAGGTGGGAGTGGGAGAAGACATAATACTTACCTCCACCAATGCTTGTTAGATATAGATCTGTTTGACCTCCCTTTTAAGAGCCCGCTCTACACTTGGTCCAACCGCAGAGATAGTGAGCAGATTATTGCCAGGAAGCTTGACAGAGTGTTGGTTAATGACAGTTGACTTGCTACTTTCCCGAACTCTGAAGCAGACTTCACAGGGCCGGGTATTTCCGATCATACCCCGGGGATAGTTACCATCAGGCAGAAGTTGGTCACAGGGAAGAAGCCTTTCTCTTTCTAATTCTATAATTTATGGACCTCCCACGAAGAGTTTGCCCCTTTAGTTGAGCAAGTTTGGAGTACTCCAGTGGAGGGTACTCCTATGTTCAGGCTGTGCACCAAGCTGAAACGTCTCAAGGCTGAATTGAAGATCGTTATTTAATTTCAAATACTATGGTAGCTTCAACTCTAAGGTTGCCCAAGCTAGAGAGGACCTTACTAGATTGCAGTTACTCCACTTGCAGGATCCTTCCAACTCTGACCTAGCAAATGCAGAAAAAGAGAGTTTGCAAGTTTTTACTCATTTCACTCTTATGGAAGAGGCCCACCTCAAACAGAAGTCCAGAATTAAGTGGCTGAAGCTGGGAGATAGTAAGACGGGCTTTTTTCACAAGGTGGTGAGAGCTAGGCAGTCCAAGAACAGATTGTTGAGTGTTTACAATGCCGAGGGGGAGAAGTTGGAAGACCATAAAGCTGTTAGTCAAGAGGCTGTCTCCTTTTTCCAGCTTGGTGGTGACCCTACTTTGGAAAGAGAGTTGGTGGCAGAGATTCTAGGGATTTTTTATTTCACCTTTTACCAGGAGGACAGATGCCTTTTGTCCCTTCCCGTGGAAGCAGAGAAAATTAAAAGAACTATGTTCTCCCTTAACAGTAACAAGGCCCCGGGCCCCGATGGGTATTCTGCCCACTTCTTCAAAAGTGCTTGGGAGATTGTGAATCAGGATGTAATAGAAGCCATAAAAAGTCTTTCTTTGCTTCACTTCTAAGAGACTCCACTATCATTGTTTTGGTGCCGAAAGTGCCTAATCCTACAGTCATGGGAGATTTTCAGCCTATTTCCTGCTTCAATACAATCTAAAAGTGTATTTACCAAGTAGATTGCTAATAGGATCAAAGGCTTGTTTCCCAAGATCATTAGCCCCACCCAGTCTGCTTTTGTTGAAAGGAGGAAGATTACAGATAATGTCCTTTTGGCTCAGGAACTCTTTATCCTTAGAAACTACCACAGGAAGACAGGGAAGCCTCGGTGTGCCATCCAAATCGATTTTTTTAGAAAGTCTAGAACTCAGTGCATTGGGATTTCTTTATGGGGATTTTGAAAGCTGTTGACCTTCCTGCCCATCTGATTAAGTGCATTGCGGCTTGTATCACCACCCCCAAGTTCTCGGTCTCCATCAATGGGGGGCTTGAGGGCTATTTCTCCGGAGGGAAGGGGCTGAGACAAGGAGATCCGCTTTCCCCCTATCCGTTTGTTCTTGCTATGGAAGTCTTTTCCAGGATCCTTGCCAAAGCTTCTAGTAATGGAAGGTTCTCTCATCACCCGAGATGTACTAAGCTTGATTTAGCTAGGGCGAGCGTTGTTTACTATGCGAGTGAAGAGATTTAAGCGAGCTAATAGCGAGTGGACTTTGCCCCTCCCTTTCTTTAGTTTAGACTTGCAGTAAAGCTGAACAAGTTTACTCAGCTTGCACTTGAGCTTGAAGCCTTTTTTTTTATCCTAAAGTAGCATTAAAAAATCCCCAAAGCTACAAGAAAGCCGAGACTACAACCGCTACTTGCCCAATAGTACAGCGCCTTCCTCCCTCACTTTACTTTCCTAACTACCAAGCCACTCTTCAAACCCTTGCCAGAAGGACGATCGGAAAGATTCTCTGCGATACCGCTTGAATAACGATAATCGGCCTTAAAGAGAAAGCAAAGCTTTAGCAACGGTAGGAGTTACTACTTCTACTTACGCCAGCACCTGACGAGCTTACCAGAACCTTCTCCCGCAACAAGAAGAGTTTAACTTAGACAAGTTCATGATATGAAGAGCCTTTAGATGAAGAACGCCAATACAGTCAAGGAGAAGAAAGGACTCAAGATCCCGGGTGAAGGGAATATGTAATATTGAAGCCTTCAATCTCAACATTGGGCTTGATATGCCTTCCATTTCTTGATATAGATATTCTATTTATTTTTAGGCCATGAAGAACGAGAGAGGAGAACGGGGAGTCAAAGTGACGAGACACCGGGATCGCGTCGCCTTACGACACCAATAACAGTCATTTCTGATGAGGAGGGTCGACGAAGTTGAGAAATAAAGGGGATGGAAATTGACCAGCTTTAAAAAAGTCAAAAAAGAAAGAAAAAGGCGGTGGTTAGAAAAGGAAAGCTGGCTCGACCGGAAGACCCTCTTTTGGGCAGCCTATTCGTAGACAAAGAAAGCCGATTCGCCATGCAGGGCGAGCAAGCAGCAGACCAAGAAGGAAGGCCTTCTGTACCCTTTGGCCGATACCGGTCCAGCCTGCAAGAAAGCGACCGGCGGGGCTTCCCTCCGCTTCTAGCGATCTTGCGCCATATGTAACCCAAGAGTGAGACATGGCAAAGGGCGGGACCTCGGCCCGAAATACCTATTTGAGTGAACCGCGCTTCCAGAGAAAGGTGTAATGTCAAAATCCTAACAGTTAGCCAGTCGATCCCACGTGAAATTCTCGATGAGTCACGGAATGGCTTTGCTAGTTTCGTGTTGTGGAGTGTTCGATCCGTCAAGCGGGAGAGTGCTATTTTTTTTTTCTTAGTTCATAGTGATGGTTCCGTTTCGGTAGTGATAGTTTTCCTTGAAAGGGCTAAGTCAACCGTGCTAAAGATGCGGTTGGATTGAATCATCAATAAGTACTCGTCTTGAACTTCCTACTCGTTTTTGTGCCAGTCTTACTTTAAGATAGATAGAGGTATAGTTGCGGGGCGGAGTTAATCAAGGCCTCTTATTCGGGTTCTAACCTCTCTCTTCCAGGACCTGTTTGCCCCTTTCCCTTAAGCAGGACCCGTTTGCCCCTTTCCCTTAAGCAGGACCCGTTTGCCCCTTTCCCTTAAGGCGATTGTCTATTCTATTGTCTTAAGATAAGAATAGTTCACGCCGCTTCCTTCAGTCGCGTGCTTTGAGATTGGTTCTAAAAGAGATCGACCTTAAATGAAAAAGGAGAGTGTGCCCCAACATTTTGTAGTCCTGAGGGACTCGTTGAGGCCGGTTTACTTGGTTTAGTAGTTCCTTTCTCTCCTAAATACCCGATCAAGGAACCGGAGAGAGAAAATCACATAATAATGGCAAGTACTCCGGTTAGTGAGTAGCCGCCCCTACCTGTAAGCCCGAACTAGTAATCAAACAGGATGTATTTGTTCGAAAGTGAGTAAGGTTCTTTGCATCACCTGCTCTTGACAGTTAAGGGAGAATGATCCCAATAAACAAACAAGCGTCAGCCCCGAAGCGTGAGGGATGGAGTAGCTCGCCCTATACAATAATTCAAGGAGAGAACGAAGTAGCTCGATTTGACTCTATCCGCTTTGGATGAGTTCGTCCTAGGCGTAGGCTCCATCTCCAACTTAGGCTTCATGGTTTCTGACCTGGTATTCTCTTAAGGTAAGTATAAAGAACGCTGATCCGAAACCGACGACAGAGACTGACGTGGAGTGGCCCTGACCTTGATGTGAAGAGCGGAATCGGGGACTGCCAAGATCTGTAACTGAGACGGGAGCTCTGGTAGAAAGACTCATTGGCGATGTAGTAGCGGGACGGACGATACGAGGGAGTAGTGAAGTGGGTTCGTCGAGCTAGTAGGCTTAGAATGGAATTAGGTATATCTCTTCCGCCCTGGCATAGATATGGCAAACCCCGGAGAGGGGATCCTTACCGTTCGATCTGAAGCTGGATCACAAGACCAAGGTATAGTTCCGGATCGAGAGCAGGCTCGACCGCAGGGGAGAGGAAGCGAAACCTGTATTGTTGAGCTGAGCCAGCGCCTTTGACTACTTCGTGGTATTCGCAATTCATCAATCAGATTCATTTTCTAGATCGAGGCACATATTAAGCATCATAAGATAAGAAGGGCGTAAACTACTTACCCTGGGTCAGTGGATGCGGACCTGGATGCTCGCGCGGCTTTGGCTTCTTCAGGGCGGGAATTTGAACCTAGGTTTGATTGATAGCCGAATCACCTTCTTTGGTGTCAGCTAGTGTTGCTCCGAGCAACGCAATCTCGGGTGATGGGACCAGCCAAGGGAAGGGGGCAAGGAAGATTTATTAAGCTCCACAACTCATGGTAGAGGGTGCATATCTAAGTAGCATTCTCTTTCAGTAGCTCGCTCATCTCTCTTTGTGAAAGAAAGGAAACAGGAGCTACTCGACCGAACAGATAGAGGAAAGTGCACCAATAATCATTGTAAGTAACAACGAAGTGAACAGGTTTGAAAGACGGGGAGATAGATTTGGAAGAAGACTAGCAGCCAGCAAGGCTGTGACCGGGGAACAGAGTGAATTCAATAGAAAATAAGGTCAGGTACGGAGTTACTCGGCCGGCAAGGAGAGGGTTTATGGCCAGATGCTACCGAAAGACTCGGGAAGATGTAACTTGTTTCAAATAGAGAGTAAGGCACTTCGATCAGAGTTCGGAAGGAAGGATCTGAAAGAGCCCGACCTTAACTTAAGGGGGGTGGTGCTTGACCAAAAGCACTACCGTGGCATCTATCTAGTGATACGATCCAACCGGCACCTCCTTGGTGCGGTTTACTTACTTGACTCGATGGAACTATCACTACTAAACAAAATGAATAAACAAATAGCACAAATCTTGCGGATCGAACACCTTAAAATGGGAACCTGCAAAGCCGTTCCATTACTCATTGATCGTTAACCATAAGATTGGCTGACTAACTGCCGGATTTTACATTACACCTTCACAAGGGTGTGATCAACTCAAGCGGGTCTTTCGGGCCGGGATCCTAACCAGTACCTACCATGCCTCCCGGGATTCCTCAGTACATATGGGTTGGGGATTACAAGAACACCCCGCTAGTCGCGTCCCCATTCCAGTTAGGACAATGGGTAAGGTTTTTCTATTCCTGGTCTGCAGAGTCGCCCTCTGGTTATAGATCAGATCGGAGATCAGAAATCGTCAGTCAGAGAACCCGAAGTCAGACGCCCGAAGCCAGAAGTCACATACCTGAAGTCAGAAACCTAAAGTCACAGACAACGAAGATCTAAAGGATCAGGAGCCAGAAATCAAGGAATATCAGATTAAAGATCGGCCTCCCTCATTTTGAAGCTCCCTTCGAGAGGAATATATCCCTCGACAGCTCCCTACCAAGACGCTGCCCTTTATATCCGGAAAGCTCGAGAGAGGACTTCTTGATCCAGAAACCACCCCGCTTGCGAGTGAAGTCTGAAGTCTCCTTCCTTAGAAGTGCCCTCCCAAGCAGTGGAGTGTACCCCCGTCCTCGAGTGGAGGGATCGCATCGCATTCAGACAGACCACCTTCTGACTAGCCGCTGTAACGGACCCAGTCATAAGGATAGCCCACTTCCAGCAAGAAGAATAACCCCCACCTTCAGAAGAGGGAGGGACAACCCGCCTATGCCACTGCATCCAATGAGAAGAGACAAAACAAGGCAAAAGCACGTTATGACCAGGCAAACCATCATAAAAACACAAGGCATAATCTCACCGGAAGGTATAGGGCCTAAAGGCCTCGCTCCCCCCCCCTTTATTCACATCCATTACCTTGAGGCGCTTACTCCTATCCCTTTCTTTTGTTTTGAAAACCTTTTTATGTAGGATGGGACCAGACCGCGCCACCTCTCTAAACTACGGTATCGGGGGTTCACAATCCACTGTGACCCCGCTTACTAGGTTTTTGATTCCTGGGATCAGGATCCATTGTATTATCATACGTAAGAACATAGACCGATTGCTTGGTTCGATCCAGTGCAGAAAGAAGCGAGTGAGCGACGATCCAATATCGGACCAGGCGAATATCTGTCTCTCAATCCCGGGATTCCAATCCGGGTATGGATTTTGATCCCGATCTGGTCTACTGGTGCAACATTGGCTTAGTCAACTCATGGTAGTGCTACTGATGTCGGTGCTGGACCCGGAACAGTTGCTGGACCGAGTTAATCGACAGGATCTACTGCTACCCCTCCAAATTGAATGAATTGGTAGGAATGCTCGTTCAAATGGAATCGGAACTGTGACTCGCTCCAACTACGGCAGTAAGCCACCCAAAGGTAGGAATGCCGTGAACCCTGGAATTGGCCGAGATGCGGCTACCTCTCAAAAGATGGAGTAATAAAAATCCAATTCTCGGCGTCGAGAGAGATTTGAGATTCCGTAAGTAACTCAATGAGTGCTCTAAGAAGGGCTTGGAAAAAGAAAATGAAATACGAATGTCGAACCAGAGGATCCTGAAGTTATGGTCGATCCTGACCCACATTAGAAAGCTTTCGTTCCCGAACCCATAGAGGAGGGGCTATATGGGATATCTATCTACGGGGGCCTGCACTTTATTATAGGGAAAGGGGGGAAAGACGAACTTCATTCGGTAGCAGCAGGGTATCGAGTCATTGGTAACACCCACTCATTTCGGAACCAGATCAAAACCCGACTCACTTTTTTGTCCTAGCGAGGGGTATCGATAAGGGTTGGATTCAAATCCCTCCCATGAGAAAGAAAGGGTCGACGTAGTTGAGTTTTTCTGTCTATTCCTGATCGAACTCCCTCCCTGTCATCGTATCTTGTGTCAGAATCGCTTTCAGGCTTCTTATCGCTTTCCCATAAGTGGCAGTTTTGTCTCCCGTCCCTACCGATAGTAACTGATCAACTTACTGTTCGGGTTCAAGAGCATAAATTTTTCCATTATTAGTATCTTTCTATCTCGGAGTGGACTAAGGCATCAATCTGAACTCCAAGCCCTATCGCTTGGGAATAAATGCTTCCCTAGCAGCTTGCCGGAGAAAAACGAAGCCTTAGAAATTGAAAATTCATCCCGGATAAGGGCTTAAACCTATTCATCTATCCTATCCCTCGCTTTACTCTTCTCGGAAAAGGTTATCGTTCCCATGAATTGCCTCCTGGCATTGATAGCGATTGATCGAATTCCTACTCTGGTTTGAGAAGCTTTTCAGTTTTCCTTATCTCTCGTGCCTTTGAACTGCCCTGAAAAGAATTCGAAATAAACACGTATATCTGGTACTAAATAAACCGCCTTCGCTGGCCAACCCGTCTTGGTACTCTACCCTCCCATTCATAAGAGAGTGGTAGTTGTCATCGGAAACAGGTGAAAGTAGTGAGTTGAGTAAGTCTTGTCAACAACGCTTCGCACAACTAAAAAACTAACACACTGTTCACTTCTGTACTTCTCCACCGCCAAAACACAATTACTTATGCAATTCGCACGCATGAAAGACGAGCGAAAAACGATGAATTTGCCTTAGCCTTAAAAGCTCCCGACCGATGGTCGTTCCTAGGCCCAGTCAACCACTTACACTTATGATGACTTCGCCCTTACCTACCAGTGCTGGAGCCTCTCCTGCCGATGTCACCACTGGTTCAGGTACTTTCACCAATACTTAAGCCAACACCTAGCAATGCCCATGTCGTAGCCGCAGAAGCTACGACAAACCTTCGGACCCCGGCTAGGGAAAAGGATCTGTTATTGTCCATGCCCTAGCCGTTGCTTCCGCTGGATGAATGGGATCCCAATCTCGATTTCCTAGGTATGCTTGCCCTGTTCAGAAACTGAAGCTACTTTTTCTTTTTCTCTTTCACTACACCAAACCCACGAATTTTCACCCAAACGCATACAGTTGATTCCACAGGTACCACGGGCATGCTACTAATGCCTGTTGGACTTTGCAAAACTTATTGCCTTACCCGAAAGAAAAAATCACTTAGCTGGTTTTTTTGTCGACAATCTCCACCTGAGAATATTCAAGGACCCGTTACCGGGCAGGGTAAAACCAACAGCACAGAGGCTCCGCAACAACAGGAGCCACAAAGACGATTGTAGAAAGATACCAGGATTATACTCAAACAATAGCAGCGGTACTATCCGAAGTAAGCCCTGAAAATAAAGGTGCTACACTACACTAATTGTAGTAACCAGAACAGGGCCTAGGCCCCTGATGCTATGGTTTTCCAAAGCCTTCCTTGCCAAGGGCAGCTGCTCGACCAAGCAACAAATTACCACCCTAAAATGTAGCCACTCACCTGGGATAAATTTCTGCTCAGATCTCAATCCTAGACTTTTTCTCTTCTACGCCGTCCTTATCCTTAGGCAAGCTCGGTTGTCAAGGGAAAGGCTCCTGAATTACAAGCCATGATCTAAAAAGTGATTGCCCCCCAACCCTTTGACAGTTCCAGAAGCAGAGGGAGCAGCTTCAGTAGTTCCATCTCTCTAACCCGCAGGAGTTCCGGTAGAGGGTGAGGACCCGGATAGGGACCTATGGCAGTAGTTTAAGTTGGCCCAGTGGCGGAGCTAGCAGCAGCAAAACCTTTTTTTTAGAGATAGTGAAATTCCGGATCGAAGAGATTCACCCGTAGTAGATAAGGGGGCAAGGCAAGAGGTCTTTATTTGAAAAAGACAGAGACAGAAAAGAGGATATCTTGTTCCAGGGACAGAGAAGCCAATAAAAGACATTAATCTTGCCACTGGACTATAATATAAGTATATCAAACCAAAGACAAGATGCGCAAGCAAGTCTATTCGAACGAGATACCGATACAAATACCGTCGGGGTAAGCCAATGGGATACCAAAGGGCTAAGGCAATCCGATAGAGAGATGCCGTTCTTTTGTGCTCTAGCGTAGAGCTCCTGTTACTCGAGTCACAGAACCCGAGGGAAAGAGCTCATCAGCATGCAAGTCGATAAAACCTAAAGACAAGATGCGAAGATACGAGCTTGAAGTGTCCATAAGCTTGAAAGCATATAGGGGCAGCGAGCCTAAAGTAAAGCTCCAAAAAACGAGAGATTAACCTGCGGTGCGGATCTGACTCGACTAAGGACTCCGAAAGATCAGAGAAAGAAGAGCGTTTGATCTACTAATAGCGGCATAAGAACAGCAACTATACTGGCATTTGCTTCAACCTAAGCAAGACGCATTTTTGAGACATAGTGATCCATACTCTCTGTCGGGGGGCTTGGGCTTGGCGACCCAGGCTCTGTCCACCAAACCAATATCAAATATCTCTGTTGGGGACCTAGGCTTGTGGCACCCCCTATCTCTTAAAGGCTGTTCTTAATAAATATCTCTTTCTTTCTTCTCAGGCACAGTAGCTTTCCTTGATTCGGGCACAGTGTCTTCGACAAATCGTTGTCTCAGTCTCTGTCTCATCTCAGGTCCTGTGGGTTAGTCACCTTAGTCCAGTGTATCAGAAAATCTGTCTTTCCGAGACATAAGGAGTTAGACTCAGCCTTGATATATGAGCAAGGTCAAATCATAAAAACCAAAGCGAATCTCGTTCAACCCAGCTCCTCGGGCTTCTTTAAAGCCTTGTGACTCCCATCCCATCAAGTCAGGAACCAAACACTGAAACTAGCCCGGGTTAGGCAGAGATCAAGGGATGAGCTCCGCTCAATCCTTTTTGTTAAGGTTCGGGAATCATACATCCCTTATCTGTGAGTCGAGAAAGATTTCCATCGCTGACGAACTTGAAGCAGAAAGCTAAATTCAAAGAGAGGGAAAACCCCTCGATAGAGAGACTATACCCTTATCTATGAAAGACCGGTTTAGAGGGTTCCAAACCTTTCTTCAACATAGGGGACATTGAACCCTAGATTTCCCTATCTACTTTCCCATTACTTCTTACCAGGAAAAGGCATACCAAAGATTTTGGGAAAGACACATTGAAATGGAAGTTCGAGGAGTAGGCGCCCGATCAAACGCCTTACGTGATAGGGGCTTCGAGATCCAGAGCTTTAGGAACAATAAGAACCTGTGCTTACCAGAATAGTTTGTCAATCAACCACTTGCACTTTTTGACTTTCTTAACTTACTTCACTTACCGCTACTCGCCTAAGCGCCTAGAACAAGACATTCTCGTTGTGTCGCACCCTAACTTCCTTCACTTTAACTATTAACTAGCGCTTCCCGGAAAAGAAGTGGTTTTCTATTTATACTCACAAGGCTAGGTCTTACACCCGAAAAGAGTGTTTCACTTTACCTATCTTAACTTATCTAAACAGGCCGCTAATAGAAAAAAAAAAGTACTTGCTTGACCCGGCTTACCATTCTAAAATGAAAGTCTCATCTTGTTCACATCATAGGCAGTAGAAGAGTCCTATTGAGTCTATCCTGGTCTTAGTTTGACTCGGTGGTTAAGCAAGCAGTGGATGTGCAAAGATTAACAGAGATCTCATAGGTTAAGGCTAAGAGAAAGAAAAGAAAAGATGGCGCACGGCGCGTCAGGATAAGGCTTTTGAATTCATAGATCTGTCCGCTTCGCTCTCAAACTGTCCATCAGGTGCGGGTTTAGTACCAACAAAGTCAAGTTCAAGCTCCGGGTCGGATTTGCCAGCGGACTTAATGCTGAGGCACAAGAACCTTATTTATGGAGGAGAGGTAATATATAAAATCAAATTCACTCACCAATATTTTGATTTTGATTGAGAAACTTATCGACGAAAGCCCTTTGCGAGTGCTTGGAACTTGCATCATCGCCTGCCTGGAATTGGAATTCTCCGCGACCTTTCCAAGGAGGCTCGAGAGGACTTTGCTTGCGCGTGGAGAGAAGAGTCCGATATCCACTGGTCGAGGAAATAAAATAACCTTCCTACCCCGAATGGACTGTTTTGACTACTTTGACCCCCGCCACGGGGCAAGTAGGTTTCCTTGGTCATTCAAGAAGCTCTTCTTGTCGTCTTCCTTTTCAGTATGGGAGGAAGATTGGGGCGACATCGTGAGATAAAAAAAGAAGTTTTTTTTGAATTGAGGGAAGCGTTGATCGGCCAAAGTTCGCCTTTCCACTGACTGACTCGTCGGACTGCCCTTTCTGACCCTACCATTCGTCTCGTTCACCTCTTTTTTCGAATAGAATGAAAGGACAGGCACTGACGGATTTATTGGGAGTGGGAGCACATCCTCTACAGGAGAATTCGAAATTGCAAAATTGCCTGACGAAGCAGTCTACTGCGCTGAAGTCGCATCAAGACCCACATCAAAAGCCTGGGAGATGTATTTTGACTGCGCCTCAAAAACAGACGAGAAAGGACGTCTAAAATCAGGGGTCGGAATCGTCTTTATTACTCCCAAAGGCAACATGATCCCGCATTCCTTCACTTTGTCGGAGTCATGTTCCAACAACGTGTCAGAATACACGGCGCTGATTATGGGAATGGAACTAGCTCGTGACATCAAAGTACATCAACTGGAAGTTCGAGGTAACTAAAAGTTGGTAATTAACCAAATGAACGGCGTCTATGAAGTTAGAAAACCAGATCTCTTACCCTATCATACAGCAGCGAGCGAATTAGCACGCACCTTCGCATATTTCAACATTGAACATGTGCCAAGGAGACAGAACACAAAGGCAGACGCCCTAGCCAGTCTCGCAGCTTCTCTGTCTTTACCAGAAGGAGAATCCATGACGGTTACGGTCTATGAGAAAAGAATCCTGCCACCACTCAACACCTATGAAATAGGCTAAACAACTAACAAAGCTGAAGGACGCTCACCGAGTCCTTCTATCAAAGGAAGCTCTCGCCGAGGGCTCTTCGTATGTCCATCCTCTACTCAGCCATTTCGGGTTAAGAAGAAGCCTCCTACAAGGAATAGAAAGACTGCGCGATAGCAGAAGGACAGCAAAGAAAGCTCCTACTGCGCCAGAGATTACTTGCAAATTTCTTAACTTAATATGTTTTAATCTTTCTTCAATCTGAACGGTAAGGGCCCTGACAATACAATTATATCATATGCTAACTCGTTTGGAGTTAAAGGTTGCTGACCAATTGCCAACTCGAAAAGGCTAGCTCCAGTAGAAAAACTCAGTTTAAGGTTCTAACAGAATTTGGCAATATCCAAAAGATCAACCCAATTTGTTGATTGGCCGCAATCAAATGTCTCAAATATTCTTCTAAGAAACCATTCACACGTTCTGTCTGCCCGGTTAGTCGTAAAGAAGTTGAGTTTAGTTCCCATTAACTCAAACAAAGACGTCCAAAAACGTCCTGTGAACCGAGCATCCCGATCACTCACCACATCAGCCGGTATTCTCCAGTACTTTACAACATTCTTGAAGAATAGATCTGCGGCCCACCCTTTCTTTGAACCTTGTCAATGATCGAACTTAAAGATATGAACTGAGTGCCATTTGATGAGTAACTGAGAACAAGGGAGAGGGATATAGAAAGAATGAAGTAATGAAAGAGGAAGTCATTGCTAGTAGTAACGACTTGTTACGATCCATTGGTTCATATAGAATCCATGTCCTAGGTGTATCAAAAAACATTCTTTTCGCTAAGCGTATATAATAAAATAGAGTGAAAGGGTCCACCCCGAAACCAAGGGGGTACTAACTAAGAGCTGAGTCCTCTCCGAACCGCAGGAGATAGTTGCCCATCATACGGCTCACCAACTTAACTTGCCTCTATGGGAGGCTCGCTCCGGGCAGGTTCGGATCACTTACAATACACAGCTCTACGAAGGGGTTAGGAACGTTTTCAATATGATTCTTTTCCCGCGATGAGAAATGCGAGACGAAAAAGGAACCCATCTTTTCGACTGGGAAATGCGAGTCTTTTTTGTATACTTTCTCCATCCCCCTCTATCAAAATGATCAAAAAGGAAGGCAAGCTTGCTTGTTATTCCCGTGTTCGATCTCTTCCATCTCTGACCCACCCGCTCGTTGTCCCCTATGTTGAAGAAAGGTTTGGAACCCTAACCCTGTAGAGAATGAAGAGGGGCCAAGGATCTTCCTCTCAACAGTGCTTCTTGAGGCCCAGGCCCTCCCCCCTGAAAAAGTAAGGACCCGTTAGCCTGGGGGATAAGGAATAAGGAAGCTTGCTTACTTAGCTCTGCCAGGCACTGGACAGGGATTAGCTCGGTAAATGTGTAGAGCCAAGTGTAGTGTGGTGTAGTAGTAGGCACTTCTAGGCCCCTTCCCGGCTACTGGATCACTCCAGTGCTTTGGGTACTACGGACCCTCTGCCATCCATTGCAGCAGAGCCGTTTCATGAGCGGGGGGGCTAAGCGCAGTTCTTTGAATCAAACGTTGAATGAAATAGATTCTTTTTTTTTTTAGATATCAAAATCGGGATAGATGGATGGATCTATCTTTCTATTTATATATATTACTAATAAAAAATGGATTTCTATAGATAGTTAAGTAGCGTAGGTGTAGCAAGAAGCCCCAAATCCTTGATTTGGCCAGGAAAGACTGCACTGCTTTGGCCCAGGAAGCGAAGGGAATGAGCTCGGCTGCTTCTCCTCCACACTGATTTTTCTCCGTGCCCGTTCCGCATGCGCTTCGCGCGCCATTGGCGCTTTGCTCTCCTCTTATTCTTCATTGGACGGTTCGGATGGACTTCGCCGTTCTTTCCCAACTAAAATAGAAAAGGCTGTCTCACATCGAGATGTCGATTCGTTTTCCGCCCCCAATGAGATGGGGGATTTGTAACCCCCTATTTAGACTTTTGGGCCCTTCATCTTTCTGAATCGAGGCCCGGCCCGGGCCCGGCTTGCGTCGTTTCAACAATCGGCGGGGAGCACCTCAGTATACGATCGCGCGCAGTAACTGGGAGTCCTATTACACCTAAGGCCAACTTCAATTCACCAAACCAAGGTTCATCTCGTGTAGTGATTGTGGACTCGTACAAGGATATTGAGTAGACGGTTGATGTATCAGACTCTACCCTATCTTTCGTAGCATGCATTCCCATCCGTGTCGCAACTGATTTGGTAAACTACGTGTCCGGTGCACGGAGAACTGCCTTCGGTCCCCCAAACTGACTTACTCGTGGCAACCTTCCGGCCGCCCAACGACCTATAACGCTAGTCACTACTCCCACTGGGGCTAGGAAGTAAGCCCCACAACCCAAAGCGGCGAAGAACAAATAGAATTTGCTACAAAAGCCGGCTAACGGGGGTATTCCCGCGTATGAGAACATAGTAATGGAGAAGGTAATAGCCGAAATAGGATTCGTTTTGGCTAGAGCGCCCAAATCCGCTATATATTTGACACGGGTTTGCCGTAATGCTAAAACTATGGCGAATGCATCTATCGTCATTAATGCATAAATAAAGATACCAATTAGTAGTGATTGAATTCCTTCTATGGTTCCACATGAGAAACCAGTACGAATATAACCTACATGTCCAATTGAACTATGAGCTAGAAGTCTTTTGACTTTCGTTTGGGCCATGGCGGCCAGTGCTCCTAAGATCATAGAAGCAATGCTGCAGAAAAAGAAGATTTGTTGCAATGTAGCTCCATAGGAACCATAAATAAAAACACGTGAAATATTAGCAGAAATAGATATTTTAGGCGCAATAGAAAGGAATGCTGTAACCGGGGTGGGTGAACCCTCATAGATATCAGGTGCCCACATATATAGAGTCAAAAGAGATATGGAGCCCGAAAGGGAGGGGGGTTTTCTTCGGGGCTCGAGAGATGGAATAAATAGATAGGGCCCCACAAGTTTTGAATTCGCCGCTGGGGAATTCACACGAAAGGGAACGAGGAATTCTCAACGAAAAAAGTGCTCTCTGAACCGAACGTGAAAGTAGTTTTCCATCAGACGGCTGTTCCCGTAACTCCACTCTCGACTTGGATTATATATCCAAAAAGGTCCGCTCCCGGCCATTCCACACGCTGCCTAGCAGAGGCGTGGTTATCTGAAGTGGATTCTTTCTTTTCTAGTAGATGCCGAACCT